ATCCCATTTTTGATCGGCTTAACCAGAAGAGATTAATTAATTTAATTTACATGAGTTTCAAACTTGAATTTTGATTACTAATCAGTTTTATCTTTTCTCCCACCTTCAGAAGAATGAAACATAGACATCCTCCGCTATCGGTATAATTTTCTGAAAGGTAACTATCTCGGTTTCATATAGAAATTCATATAGAATCTTTGAAAAAGACTTTCCTCCATTAAGAAAGGGCTTACTATCTTTGGGATCTGATGCTACACCGCTGCTTAATACCTTAGTGGATCGACTCTATCACATAAGTTGATTCCTAACTTTTATCTCATATCATGACATATAAGTAAGCAGTTCTTATTGTATCGGCCCAAAACCTCGAAAATTGATCTTTACGGTGCTTCCTCTAACAATTGGATCCTTTATCCATAGAATAAAATGGGCATATCTATTTCTTCATATTTCGGCTTATATGAAGTCTCTTTTTTTTCTACAGCTAATAAAAATCGTTGTTTTGTACGATACTTATGTAGAAAGCCCGTTTTATTTTTGATTTGTAGTATTTAGTTTTACTAGCCTATTTTATCTTTTTTCCTCTTTTCTATAGTGGAGATAGTCGCACGTAATGACAGATCACGGCCATATTATTAAAAGCTTGCGGTAAGAATGGATTTCGTTCGAGTGCTCGGAAATAATATTCCAAAGCTTTCGTATGTTCTCCGTTGCTTGTGTGGATAAGGCCTATGTTATAGAGTATATAACTTCGATCATAGGGGTCAATTTCTAGTCGCGTAGCTTCGTAATAATTTTGTAAAGCTTCCGCATAATTTCCTTCGGATTGGGCTGACATCCGTTACGGTCGTTCATTCTATTCAAAGAATCCCCGTTCCAGAACCGTACATGAGATTTTCACCTCATACGGCTCCTCCCTTCTGTGCATAATGATAATAATCCATGAAATCAAAATGAAATATTCTCATTATAAACTGAGAGGGGCTAGCGTTTTTACAAGAAATCTCTAGCCAACCCTACTGCAAGAGGTATTTTCTTAACACCAAGGGCGTTGGTGCTATATAGAAAAGGTAACTCCAACAATTTTTTTGTCCTCAACGCCCCCTATTTTCAGGAATTAGTCACTTCAACGGTCTTCGATGGTTATACGGGTATCCAAAGTACGAACGAGATGGATGTTTGTTGTCCCAACCATTCTTGGTAGTCCCGATCCCGATAAGGAAAGGGGATAATTTATAACAAAGTTTTTGTGTTGTTGATTCCTAGGTGTAGCGCTTCTTCCCCTATGCCGCCCATTGGTACTAGTAGAGTGGGATTGACCTGGAATACAGAACCCATAGGTGTAACCTTTCGCTTAAGACTCGAATCAAAATGAAAGCGTCTGAGGCTGCATCAATCGAGGATACACGACAGAAGGGGTTGTTCCATTTTCAAACTTCACCTTCAACAAGCGTAGGTTTATTTCAATAATAGTTTTCTTTCTATCCCGAATGAATCATATGGCTTTCTCGTAAAACTGAAAATGATAAAGAAATTCAAAAAATCAATCAAAAAATCAAATCGCACCATCTCTGTAATAGGTAAATGCTTCTTTTTCTCCTGAAGTTGTCGGAATTATTCGTAATAAGATATTGGCTACAATTGAAAAGGTCTTATCAATAAAATTTCCATTTATCCGCGATCTAGGCATAGTTAACAATCCATTCGATAATTCTTCGCATTACCTCTCGGGGGAAAAGAATCCCACAAAAAGGGAATTTACAGTACGAAATAACATAAAAACAGACTCATTCTAAAAAAAGATGTGGGCCTTCCCTTCCACTCGAATTGTTCCTTTTTCACAGGAATCAATAGGAGGAAAGGTTTCAATCCGATTGGATGTCAGCCAAACCAATGGAGTAGTATACCAATGAACAGAACTAGTTCTATTTCATCTAAGTGGAAGAATCAAGGAATTTTTCCTACAAATTAGGATACCTGGAGGAGTTAGTTTTGATTGGATTATGATCCAAAGAGGAAAAAGAATCAAATAATCGAATAATCTAATTATGATTTTATGATATGATAAAATATAGAATAACTATTTTGTGTGCATAGCGTGTATACACTATACAATCAAAATGAAAAAATCCCCGGTATGATTCCAGAATTTATAATAGATCCATGAGGTAAAAGTAAGTAGTTCTGAAACTGGAAAGAAAGCTATTTTTGAATTCCTATGGAATCATTTTATAAATATAAACACTGTCTAACTGGAATCATAGTATAAAATATGAATCCATCAGACGATTCGATTCGTTCCAATTCCTTGGTTTAATTTGGTTCGGTATAAATATTATAACCATAACAAAGGCTACTTATTGATAAAACAAAAGATATATATCTTTTGTTTTTAATGTAATGTCTTTTCTTTTAACAATAAAAAAAGATTTTTTATCCATCGAACCCCGAAGGAAGATCTTTCTTTGATGAAACGTTTTCTATTTTTTTTTTCTATTGTTTTTATAATTGATCAGGCATACCTATACTGCAATAAGATGAAGACTGCAATACTATGAATGACTCGCTATTTACTCGTTTTCTAGGTCATAATCATAAGATTCTTTAGGAGAGATGGCCGAGTGGTTCAAGGCGTAGCATTGGAACTGCTATGTAGGCTTTTGTTTACCGAGGGTTCGAATCCCTCTCTTTCCGTACCTTCCTTCACCTAATTCACGAACATTACTCACCGAAATGTATCAAATAAAATAAGAACAATTACCGGTCACTTACCTTTTTGGATCGAATTTTAAAGATTCGAATTTGCTCTATTTTCCAATTGTGGAAAACTGGGGAAATTCCCTTGGTTGACCCCGGTAAGAGAATGGGGATTTGTTGTTGTTGTTGTTGGAACTTCCATTTTATGGATGGAATTTTTTATATTTTTTGAAAAGGCTTTTTCGCGGACTCCTCGTTCATTTACCCAACCGTCGGTTGGGTAAATGCCTTTCAGTTTTTCGATGATCAAATATTTTATTTATAATTGAATTAATTATTGAATAACCTGCTTTTTTGGCTAAGTTTGCTCATTGCTGGGTTGATAAAGAAGTAAGCGTTTCAATGGGCTCTCCAAAAATCGTTTGGGCTTGATTTCCGGGCATCTTGGCGACGGCACTCTCCACCTCGTAGAGCTGAGGAAATTCTATGTCTCTATAAAATGGAGAATCTATCCATGACTGACAATTATAATCAAACTCACGTAGTAAGTTAAGCAACTCATGTAGTTCTTGATCTACATAGAATCTAAACCAAAATTAGAAATTCGGTTCTAATTTGACGAATGAATGGAATGGGAGATCGTTTATTCTCCTATTCGCGCATACACGCACCATCTGTATCCTGCTGTGTTGGACCCTCATCGCCATCCGTTTCATGTCTTTTGACAATTCCTCTCGTTCTTCTCGGATGCTCTTTTGAGCGAGCCGATCTTCAAGGGGTTCGACCCGGGCTAGGGGGAACCAAGGCTTAGTCCTGGATTGTGGCTCCCCGCGGCCAAAACCTTCGGTGAGAATCCAAACACTAAGCTGATATAACCAAAAGAAATCAAAATTAATTTTTCTAATAGATTTCTTTTTTTTTTTCAATTTAAGAAAAATGACATTCATTACTATAACGATACGAAATCGTCTAGTAAATTTAGGAGGATACTTCATTGAAACCTCCTCAAATTTGTATTTTTCGATTACTCGATTCTATTTATTACTTTATGATATATATGATATATCGAATTACGATTTTTGAATTGGAAATTTACATTAATGAAAAATTAGGGCTATACGGACTCGAACCGTAGACCTTCTCGGTAAAACAGATCAAACTTATTATTATCAAAATGATTCGAACTGTTTCAAAGACCCAACGTGCATTTTTTTTGCATTGGGCTCTTTCATCAACTGATATAAATATCAGCGAGTCCGCCATCCTTTTTCTTAACAGAAAGATAACGAGATGGCTCCGCGTGCTCTGACTCTTTATTTTTATTCAGTAGCAATACCAAAGTGTTTCAAAAAAGAGTTATCTTGACGTAGGTCTGCCTTCGGCCTATATCAACCTAAGTTAAATGGAGTCTCTATCGCTCTGCCCAAAGCATCAAATATGAAACTTCATACACCTTCAAGTTCATAGGACAAAAAGAGATTTTTTTTGAGGTACTTATACTCATTATGCCTAGCATTGAATGGACTGAATATTCACCTTATCAATTATCAAATCAATGATGGGTTCTATTTCTTGGCGCCTAAATTGGGACCTCAATTGGACCAACCAACCATTTGTCAGGCTATTGTTCTCTTGTTCCTTCGAATCCATGGAGTAAGACGTCGACTTTTTACTAAGATAAATTCTGTTGATTACATGATGGACTCCTCTGAAAAAACATTGGCGCGCGTGTAAACGAGGTGCTCTACCAACTGAGCTATGGCCCTTGTGTTTGTGATAAATATTTTATCATTATATAAATTCTTGTCAAGGTGAGTATTGCATAATCTGACATGATAGCTCTCTGATCTGTTTCCTGTCAAGGGTATTGCTTAGAAATAAGATTCCATCTATAATCTATCAATGTGACGGGTTCCTTTTTTTTTTTTCTTTATGATAATAAATGACCTACTTAACCCAGCGGTTAGAGTATTGCTTTCATACGGCAGGAGTCATTGGTTCAAATCCAATAGTAGGTAGAACTTATTAGATACCGCACAGCCAATGGTATCTAATAAGTATTTCTACCCACCTTCTTTTTTTGATTTTTTTTGTATCTTTTCCATACCCTACTACTTCTTATTTTTTCGATTTTTTGAGTTGTTTCTTGTTGCACCAAAATCTGATTACACTTGATTGGATTCAATCGGTAGAATCCAAATAGAATATGGTGTATAATCAAAATTTCTTTTTCTTTATTCTTCTATATTCTATTCGGACGCACCAACAACTAGTTATAAAATTGTATTGATAGCCTCGACTCGCGTCCTAGCTCGTCGGAGAGCTAAATTTGCCTCAATTGTTTGTCTCTTGCCTTCAGCGCTACTTAAATTAGCTTCAGCTATTTCAAGAGTTTGTTGAGCTTCTTGCGGATCAATGTCACTGCCCCTCTCTGCATCATTTACTAAAATGGTTATTTCATTATTGCCTATTCTAGCGAAACCGCCCATCAGAGCTATTGTTAACCATTGGTCGTTAAGACGTATTCTCAAAATTCCTATATCTACAGCCGTGGCAATAGGTGCGTGATTTGGTAATACACCAATTTGGCCGCTATTAGTCGATAAAATTATTTCTTGCACTTCCGAATCCCAAACAATTCGATTAGGGGTCAGTACACATAGATTTAAGGTCATTTCTTCAATTTGCTCTCCACATCTAAGTTCATAGCCTTCGCGGTAGCTTCATCGATATTACCTACCAAATAAAAGGCCTGTTCCGGAAGACCATCTAATTCCCCGGAAAGGATCAGTTGAAAACCCCTAATTGTTTCTGTTAGACCAACATATTTTCCTGGAGAACCGGTAAAAACTTCTGCTACGAAGAAGGGTTGTGATAAGAAACGCTCAATTTTTCGTGCTCTTGCTACGGTTAAACGATCCTCTTCGGACAATTCGTCCAACCCAAGGATAGCTATAATGTCCTGAAGTTCTTTGTAACGTTGTGAAGTTTGCTTAACTTTTTGCGCAGTTTCATAATGTTCCTCACCAACAATTCTAGGTTGGAGCATAGTTGATGTTGAATCTAAAGGATCTACTGCTGGATAGATCCCTTTTGCAGCGAGTCCTCTTGATAGTACGGTAGTAGCATCTAAATGCGCAAATGTTGTGGCAGGAGCGGGGTCCGTCAAATCGTCCGCAGGTACATAAACGGCTTGAATAGAAGTTATGGATCCCTCTTTGGTAGAAGTAATTCTTTCTTGCAAAGAACCCATTTCTGTACTAAGAGTGGGTTGATAACCTACAGCGGAAGGCATTCTTCCTAATAAAGCGGATACTTCGGATCCTGCTTGGACGAAACGAAAAATATTGTCGATAAATAGAAGTACGTCCTGTTCATTAACATCCCGGAAATATTCCGCCATGGTTAGGGCAGTCAAGCCAACTCTCATACGAGCTCCCGGCGGTTCATTCATCTGACCATAGACTAGAGCGACTTTTGATTCCGCAATATTTTGTTCATTAATCACCCCAGATTCTTTCATTTCCATGTAAAGATCATTTCCTTCACGAGTGCGTTCGCCCACTCCGCCAAATACGGATACACCTCCATGAGCTTTTGCAATGTTGTTGATCAATTCCATGATGAGTACGGTTTTACCCACTCCGGCCCCCCCGAATAGCCCGATTTTTCCTCCACGACGATAAGGAGCTAAAAGATCCACTACTTTAATCCCCGTTTCAAAAATAGATAATTTTGTATCTAACTGTATAAAGGCAGGCGCAGATCTATGAATAGGAGATGTTGTGCGAGTATCTACAGGACCCAAATTATCAACAGGCTCTCCAAGAACGTTGAAAATTCGTCCGAGAGTCGCCCCACCAACTGGAACACTTAGAGGAGCTCCTGTATCAATCACTTCCATTCCTCTCATCAGACCATCTGTAGCACTCATAGCTACAGCTCTAACTCGATTATTTCCTAATAATTGCTGTACCTCGCAAGTTACATTAATTTGCTGGCCAACCGTATCTTGACCTTTAACTACCAAAGCGTTGTAAATATTAGGCATCTTGCCCGGTGGAAAGGATACATCCAGTACCGGACCAATGATTTGAGCAATACGCCCCAGGTTTTTTTCTTCAAGAGCGGAAACCCCAGGACCCGAAGTAGAAGTAGTAGGATTGATTCTCATAATAATAAAGTATTATATGTCGAAATTTTTTTTGCAAACAAAAATAAAAAAATGTCCGATAGCAAGTAGATCGGTTAATTCAATAAGAAATGGGAATTAGTACTCGATTTCGTTGGTACTATCCAACCGAATCCAATTCAATTGTTTACTCATTCAATGAGTGCATTTTCAAACTTAACCAACCCATTTTAAAAAATAAATATAAATATATTATTAATATAATATATATCAAAGTAGATGAATAAGAATTAAGAATTATATATGCGGAGATGTTGTATTTCTCTATCATTATAGACAATCCCATTCATATTATCTATGGAATTCGAACCTAAACTCTATTTATGATTCATCATTTTTATGACATTGGCCGTTGTTTCTTATTTCATCATTTCTATTTACACTTATTTATTCTTTGAATAAAAAAAGAAATCAAATTATTTATATTTATACCTTTTTGTTGATTGATAAATTCCGCATATTCATATTACTATTCTATTTACTATTCTATTTTCACATCTAGGATTTACATATACAACTATAACATATATCACTCTCAAGCGTTAATTTCTTATTATTTATCTATTTATATATTTACTTTACAAATTACAAAGAAAGAAAGTAAGTAATGC